GCTGCGGTTTGTGCCGCAAAGGGTGTCCCTCTTCTTGTACCCTTGAATCCACAAGTACCGGCGGAGGACCAAGAAATTACCCGGCCTCGTACATCTGTAACAGTCACAATGGTATTGTTGAAACTTGCTTGAACATGAATAACCCCTTTTGGTATTCTACGCGCATTCTTACGTAAACCAATACGCCCATTCCTACGTGAACCGATTCTGGGTGCGGGTTTTGCCATATTTTATCGTCTCATAAATATAAGTCAGAGGTATATGGATATATCCATTTCATGCCAAAACGGCTCTTTTCCGCTTTTTTTTATTTGTATATTGGGTCCCTTAGGGAGTCTCTTTTATTTTATAAAGATTATCCTTGTCTTTGTTTATGTCTCAGGTTGGAACAAATTACTATAATTCGTCCCCGTCTACGGATCAGTCTACATTTTTCACAAATTTTACGAATGGAGGCCCTTATTTTCATATTTGTCATTCCTTAACTGAATTTCAAATTTACTTATTTGAAGAAAATTAGTTTCTGGAAATTTGAAACTTTCGGATTGTATCCCTCCGAAAGGAATATTGAAGTTGAAAAAAAAAACCACCTAATCGTTTGAATCCTTGTTTCGGAGTCTAGAAACTATACGCCCTTTGGTTGAATCATAATGACTTCTTTCAATTTTTACTCTATCTTCCGTTGGTATACGTATAAAACCACGTTGAATCCTTCCTGAACCATAACCTAGAATCCGATCTTCATTATCTAAATGAATCCGAAGCATACCATTCGGAAGTGATTCAGGAATTAAACTTTCATGAATCCAGTTTTCTTTTTTCATTCGCGGTAAAACCTCCTTGAAGTATTAAGTAAGAGGAGAGTGAGAATAGAAACCCGTTCTTTATCTTTTTTTTTTCACAAATAGTAAAGTTCCATATCTTAATTTGGATATAGGAAAGCTTACCATATATAACACAAAATTTCTCCGCCGATTCCTTCTAGTCGGGCCTCTCGGTCCGTCATTATACCCCGAGAGGTAGAAAGAATTACAATCCCCATCCCACCTAAAATTCTAGGAATTCGTTGATAACTAGAATAGATTCGTAGACCGGGTCGACTGATCCGTTTTAAATTTAAAACAGTTTTACATGGACCTTTCCTATTCCTTCTATGCCGTAGGGTTAAAACCAAAAAATATTTGTTGTTTTCCTGATGTTTCCTCACATTTTCAATAAAACCTTCTCTTAACAGTATTTTAACAAGGTTTTCGGTGATGTTAGTAGATGGTATTCGAACTGTTCCTTTTCTATTCATGTCGGCATTGCGTATAGAAGTTATTATATCAGCAATAGTGTCTTTACCCATGATAAATTAAAATTATTGTTACCCCCGAACTTTGATATAATCAACATGCTTTTTTCTTTCTATTTTATGAATCGTTAAAGATATATGCGTGAGACAAATTTACTAATTAATCTAGTTTACTCTATTCATATTTTATTCAAATGCTATAATAGCATTAGAGTCTCCGTTTTATTAGACTTATAATACTTCAGGTGCTAATGAAACTATTTTAGTGAAATTTAACTGTCTCAATTCCCGTGCGATCGCACCAAAAATTCTAGTTCCTTTGGGATTTCCTTCTTGATCAATAACAACCGCAGCATTGTCATCATATCGTAGTATCATACCGTTGTCACGTTTGAGTTCTTTACAAGTACGTACAATTACAGCTCTGATCACTTCGGATTTTTCTAGAGGTGTATTTGGTATTGCTTCCTTGATTACAGCAACAATAACGTCACCAATATGAGCATATCGTCGATTACTAGCTCCTATGATTCGAATACACATTAATTGTCGGGCCCCGCTGTTATCCGCTACATTTAAGTGGGTTTGAGGTTGAATCATATCATTTTTTTTTTTATTTGCTCTTTCACTGCGAAGGGGCTAAGTAAAAAAAGAAATATTGTTTGTCCAAAACAAAAAAAAAAAGAAACCTATAATTTTGTTTTTTTTTTCATTCAAAAGATTTCTTTTCTTTGGTTATACATTCTTATCCCGAAATAATGAATTGCGTTCGTATAGGCATTTTGGATGCCGCTATTGAAATAGCCTTTCTGGCTACATTTTCTGCTACTCCACCCATTTCATAAAGTATTCTACCCGGTTTAACGATAGCTACCCAATATTCGGGAGATCCTTTACCGGAACCCATACGCGTTTCCGCGGGTCTTACTGTAACAGGTTTGTCTGGAAATATACGTACCCATATTTTTCCGCCGCGGCGTACGTTTCGTGTCATTGCTCGCCGCCCTGCTTCTATTTGTCTAGACGTGATCCACGCGGGTTCAAGTGCCTGAAGAGCATATCTACCAAAGCAAATACGATTACCTCGATAAGATATTCCTTTCATTCTTCCTCTATGTTGTTTACGGAATCTGGCTCTTTTGGGGTTATAGTTGATGGTTCTTTTTCAATTTCAATTCCATCTCTACTACAGAACCGGACATGAGAGTTTCTTCTCATCCAGCTCCTCGCGAATGAAAAATAACAATTATAACATGGTATACATGTATTTAATGAATAATATACTGAATCGTGGGAGTCTTTGAGATTTTATCTAATATCTAATCTATTAGAAATTTGTATATCTTGTTTTGATAGTTTATATAAAAAAAACTAAACATGTATTCAATTTCTATTTATTTATAGTTATAGATAATTATTTTATAGATTAGTTAGAGATAATAATAATAGAATTTCGTTTTATTATAACGAGTATTTATTTTGTTTTGTCTTTTTTATTATCATATTATATTGGATCTATCAAAATTTAGAAATCCAATAAAATAAAAACTTTCGCGGGCGAATATTTACTCTTTCCATATCTATTTCAGTTGTAGGGTTATCCTATGACATGGCCTCTCAGAATAAAAGTGGATTGGTCCCGGGTTCGTTTCGCCATCCTACCCAATGAATTATTAGGATTCGTTTTCAATAGAATCTTCTGCATCCACGGGTTCCGTCGTTCCCATCGCTTCGCGATTAATGGTTAGGCCTGAATTCTACAGCGGAGCTCCTAATGAAAATGAAATGTGTTATTGAGTCAATTTTCTCAGTCTTTGTGGACCCGGGGCTCTTGACTTTTTTTGTTCTATGAACAAATTCATCGAATTATAGATCAATCAAATTAGTATTGATGCTTTATTACGCTATCCTTTATAAGATCGCTCAGAGACCTTACATATTGGAATCATATAGCATTAGTATTCTTTTTCTCTCTTTCTCTCACCCTTCCATTTATCTGCATTCTTTTTGTTATTGCTTCACAACTTAAAATCAGATTGGTTTTTCTTTTTTTTGCTTGTTTATGCAAACAAAAATTCAGTTGCTACAATGATATGATCAATATATCATATCGTGACTAGTTCTTTAGATCCAGATAATATGAAGCGGTGAGTTGGTTATTAGTTCGATAGTTATTAGTTCATACTATGGGCCAGTCCGTTTTTTTGACTACTAACCCTACAAAAACCAACGAGTCACACACTAAGCATAGCAATTATATCAATATAAAAAAATGAATTGAATTTTTATTCAACCTTATAGAATTGCCCATTTTTTTTTTTTTTTATTTAACAGAAAAAGAATGAAAGAGTTTGTCATTTTTTGCTTTTTTATTTCCGATAGAACGTAAAGACAAGTCAAATAAAGGCTTAGGCTTCCTCGTCTACAAATATCCAAATTTTGATGCCTAATACCCCATAGATAGTTCCAACTGCATAGGAACAATAATCAATTTTAGCTCGAATGGTTTGTAGAGGAACTCTACCCTCTCTGATCCATTCGACACGCGCAATCTCTTTTCCGTCGATACGTCCTGCAATTTGTACTTGAATTCCTTTTGTACCTGCTTGTTCAGTTAATTCAATAGCCTTTTTCATTGCTTTTCGAAATGAAACCCTATTCTTTAATTGTCCGGCTATAAATTCGGCGAGAATATTAGGGTGTCCATAAGGGTTTGTAATTCTTGTAAGAGCAATGTTGAGTTTTCGGTTTACACAATTAATTTCTTTTTGTACATCTATCTGCAATTCTTCGATTCTTCGAGGCCCACCTTTACCTTCTAGTAATAATTTTGGGAATCCCATATAGATTATGACCTGAATCAAATCGATTCTTTTTTGAATCTTTATGCATGCAATTCCCTCAACACCAGAGGATATTTGAATATTTTTTTGTACATAATTCTTGATCCAATCTCGGATTTTTTGATCTTCTTGTAGCCCTTCGGAATAATTTTGTGGTTGTGCAAACCAAAGAGAATGATGACCTTGGGTTGCACCAAGTCTGAAACCAAGTGGATTTATTTTTTGTCCCATAATCTCCCAATACTATATATATCATGACACGTCATATCCGTGTACTTACTTATTTTTATTTCTCCATACGTTGCCTTTGAAGTATAATATGGCGTATTTGGCTCCTTTATACTTCCTTTTTTATACTTCCTTTACAGATATATCTTTTAATCCAATAGTTATATGAAAAACGGGTCTTTTTATCGGGTAACTGCGCCCTCGAGCTCGAGGTTTTAATTTTTTCACAGTAGTACCCCTTCACGACTTCCGCTTTGCTAATGATTAAACTTGCTTCGTTTAAACCGACATTGTGAATAGCATTTGTTGCTGCAGAATAAACCAATTTTAAAATTGGATAACTCACTCGATAAGGCATAAGTTCGAGTCTCATACGTCTTTCTTCGTATAAACGTCCACAAATCTGATCAATTTCAATTACTCTTTCTGCTTTATTAGCAGACATACATATATGTTTACTTAAAGCGCATATATATTTCGGTATATGGATTCTTCTTTATCATAAGATTTGCCTCTCGCTAATAAACAATAAGCATCTATATTCACTTTTATTAACTACTCTTATTTTAACGACGAGATCTATTATCATTTTTTGCGTGTCCTCGGAAATTTATAGTAGGTACGAATTCCCCCAA